AGAAAAGCGGTAGGAACTAGAATAAATAGTGCAGTAGCAATAAATGCAAGAATATTTACTTCCATAATCTCATCGGTTTTTTACTTCGGAATAACTCGGGATTTAATCCCATAGAGATGATAAATTTTTGGCCTGTAAATTCAATGAATGAATATTACCTCTCGATGATCTTGAATCGGATCAATATCATGAATAACAATATCTGAACTATCAAATCAATTCGTCGTCGAGAATTGAATAGTATAACATAGGAAGTTCTTTTATCCATACCGCCTCAAACTTGGATTCCTGACCCAATCCAAAATTCCTTTATTTATTTATCATTTTTTATCATCTGTTCTTTTTTTCTCTCTAATCTATCTAGTTCCTTCTTGTACAATCATCTGATGAAGTCTCATCAAATAGCTCTTCCACTTCCAGTGGTCACATAGTTACAAACCCAAACAAACAATAAAAGCTAAATGGAAAAAGAAAGGAGTTTAGAACGAAACTATTTTTGACTTGGAAGACAAAGAAGTGTGATAAAGATGAGACCGTATAAAATGAATATTCATCAAATTTACTATTTTACGATTTGTTCTTTCGTCGATGGGGCCTTAAAACAAAATGAAAAATCGGAAAAATGATTCATTCCCCTTTCTAAGAGGAGTAGGATTTTTGGTTGATCTGTCCTTCCCCCTCCTTTCTTCGTAGATTATTAGCCCCGGGACACCTATACCAAAAGCTCAGTGTGCGATTTGCATGAAATCTATTTTTCAACTTCAAACTAGTAAGTGAGGTTCCATAAATCCGTAGCCAGAAAAATAAATTGTTTTTTTTTTTTATTTTTTCTGGAAAGTATTTTCTTATATTCAATTTTGTATTGGACAAGAAAGAAATTCCCTTTGTGTATGCGCGCCTCAAAAAGGTATAGTACTAGATTCCATTACATGCATCGGGGGCAATCGAAAAGGCCAGCATTTCTTGGAATACTGACTATAATGCTACCAATAATTGTACTAATCCAACCGCATATGTCTTTCTCCTACCAAAAGGAAAGAAAAAAGAAATAAGGATTTCCCCTTTGCTTTGACAATGAAATTCTGCCCCCGGTCCTTTTCATAAAAAGGGAGAGATTTATTGATATATTTATTGGATCCGTCGGGACTGACGGGGCTCGAACCCGCAGCTTCCGCCTTGACAGGGCGGTGCTCTGACCAATTGAACTACAATCCCAGGGAAATACGGGATCTAGCAGAAAATTTGATTCTTTTTTATCTCCGGATCGGGTATTTCTGAAGTACAAAGGGGGTTATATCATCTCATGGCGGATTGGCGAATTATTGGGCCGAGCTGGATTTGAACCAGCGTAGACATATTGCCAACGAATTTACAGTCCGTCCCCATTAACCGCTCGGGCATCGACCCAGGAAGAATCTATTTTAGACTTATTGGTAATCCATGATCAACTTCCTTTCGTAGTACCCTACCCCCAGGGGAATTCGAATCCCCGCTGCCTCCTTGAAAGAGAGATGTCCTAAACCACTAGACGATGGGGGCCTGCTTGACCAACGGCCATCATACTATGATCATAGTATGATCAAGTTTTTGAAATTGTCAATATAATTGAATGATTCTATCCGAGGGATCTTTCCCCCTTTCAGAATTGCATAGAATTATTTTTTATTCGTCATTGATGAATTATTCATTAGAATAGCCATTAGAAATCTAGTAGTAGTATTTTTTTTTTATTTTTGAATTATTTCAATTGAATTTATTTCGATTATTTTAGTTTAGATTATTTAGTATTTCGAATTTTATTTATAAATTCTAAATAAAAAAGAAAAAAAGTAATAAATACAAAAAATAGAAATAATAAGGAAGAGTAGGATTTTTTCAGGGAATGATTGGTCCGTCAGAAAAGGAAAAAGGTGTGAAATTCGATTTATTTCACTTTCATTTGATTCATTGTTAAGACGAGATATCCTTATCTCCCTCTCACCAAGACAGGAAATTAACAAACGAGAAATCTAGTAAGCGGGATCAAGCAGAAAATTCTTTTTTCTCCAAGAATTTAGTTCAGGAGACAAGTAGAATCTCTTCATTCCATGATTCGATGAAATATCTTGAATTTTATGTTGAATTGCTAGGTGTATGTACATGTATCAATCAAGTGAATTTTGTTCTGGTGGGATCAATTCAATAAAAGAAAAAAAGCAATTCGAGTAGGTCTTGAAACAATTCATTGCATTTTCTCCTAGACTTCCTAGGTAAATCCATTTTATTATTCAACAATGAGCCACTAGACACTATGTATCTACTGCACGTACTTAATGCATATATACTAGATATTTTATCCACATAGTGAATAATTCCGGAATTAAATAAAATAAAAATAAAAAAGGCCCTTTTAACTCAGTGGTAGAGTAACGCCATGGTAAGGCGTAAGTCATCGGTTCAAATCCGATAAGGGGCTTTGTAAAACTCCAATCTAGTATTCATATTTGAGGGGAGAATTGTA